TTAATAAACAGCATCTTTATTTTCTTTTTCTAATCGATTTGAATATTTTTATTACTAAAAATTCGAATATTTTTGCAATAACTTTTAAAAGTAGAAAAATGCCTTCGACTATTTTTTTTACTAAAAATTCGAATATTTTTGCAATAACTTTTAAAAGTAGAAAAATGCCTTCGACTATTTTTTTTACTAAAAATTCGAATATTTTTGCAATAACTTTTAAAAGTAGAAAAATGCCTTTTAAAAGTAGAGAAATGCCTTCGAATATTGTTTTTACTAATAATTTGAATATTTCTCGGAGTAAAAAAAGGATTTGTTCTGCAATGACTTTTAAAAGTAGAGAAATGCCTTTGAAAAGTTCATAAAGAATCCAAAAAGGGTGAAGGACGAGCTTTCCTGTCCTTTTGGGGATTCGCATTTTGGTGATTCTCCTATTATTCTTTACTCTAGATTTGAATATAGATTCGAATATTTTGCGGAGTACGAACAAAATTAGTAATAACAAAAGGATTTGTTTTGCAATGGCAATTCCCCGATTGTTTCCTCCAGATTCGAATCTTCTGGAGACTAAAAAAAGGATTCGTTTTGCAATGGCAATTCCCCGATTGTTTCCTCCAGATTCGAATCTTCTGGAGACTAAAAAAAGGATTCGTTTTGCAATCTTTTTTAAAAGTAGAGAAATGTTTCGGAAAAGGGGAGAAATAAGCAAAACGAGGTTAACGACGGGCTTTTTTTTCATGTTTTGTATGCTCCTTGAAATTACGAGTAGGGGAAAAGTCTCCCAATTTATGACCCACCATATAATCTGTTATATAAATAGGTATTTTTTCTTTTCCATTATGGATAGCGATAGTATGGCCAATCATTGTAGGTATGATGGTGGATGCCCGGGACCATGTTACTATTATTTGTTTTTCCGCCTTTGTGTTAAGTTTCTGAATTTTGCTTAATAAATGATTTGCTACAAAAGGATTTTTTGTTAGCGAACGTGTCATAGTTAATTTCTCCTATTTTTTTTTTTTATTTATTTTATTTTAGTTATTTTAGAAGAAACGAATTCGATTTTCTCTCCTATTTCCTACGGCGACGAAGAATAAAATTATCACTATATTTATTCCTTTTTCTACTTCTTCTTCCAAGTGCCGGATAACCCCAAGGGGTTGCGGGTTTTTTTCTACCAATTGGGGGCCTCCCCTCACCACCCCCATGGGGATGGTCTACAGGGTTCATAACGACTCCTCTTACTACAGGACGTTTACCTAGCCAACATTTCGATCCGGCTCTACCCAAACTTTTTAGCTTCACCCCGACATTCCCTACTTGTCCGACTGTTGCTGAGCAGTTTTTGGATATTAAACGAACCTCCCCAGAAGGTAGTTTTAATGTGGCCGATTTCCCCTCTTTTGCAATCAGTTTCGCCACAGCACCCGCAGCTCTAGCTAATTGTCCACCCTTTCCAAGTGTAATTTCTATGTTATGTATGGCCGTGCCTAAGGGCATCTCGGTTGAAGTAGATTCTTCTTTTTGATCAATCAAAACCTCTTCCCAAACTGTACAAGCTTCTTCCAAAGCATACGGCTTTCTGGGTGTAGATGATGATATCTATACAGGTGGATCTTCTATCTCGTTAAATGAAGTAAAGTACTACATGAGTGGATATATAGGAATCCAAATCTGCCGAATCACTCATGTTATGCTCTTCTACATCCTAGGTCTTCCCCTTCCTTCATCTGGCTTATGTTCTTCATGTAGCATTCAGACCGAATGACTCTATGAAATTACGTCGATACTTCCACATATTGGGGGTAACGTAGGAGACATCTCTATTTTTCCCCCGGGGAATCTTTCGAATTCCCACTGCTTAGCTTTCAATTCGCCTCTGACCATCAAATGAAATGTGAATACCCCGTCCTCCTCTCTTTGAAACAAGGGGCGCTTCTGGTTCTGTCGGTGCTTGAAACAATTTCGTTTTCTCCATATTACTATATCTCTAGAGTCAATAATTTGATATTTGATATGAGGAACTACTGAACTCAATCACTTGCTGCCGTTACTCTTCAGTTTTCTGTTGAGGTCTATCCTGTAGAGGTACTCAATTTGGATCAGTGATCGATTTCTAGGTTTCGTCGTAAACCTAATTGGTTACTTCCAATTACGTAAATCCATAGTTCAAACCGCACTCAAAGGTAGGGCATTTCCCATTTTTATAGGAACTTCTGTACCAGAAATAATGGTATCTCCAATTAGAGTCCCTCTGGGATGTAAAATATATCTCTTCTCACCATCCCCATAGTGTATGAGACAAATGTATGCATTTCGATTAGGGTCGTATTCTATGGTTACGATTCTACCATATATGTCTTTTTCATTCCGTCGAAAATCGATTTGACGGTATAGACGCTTATGACCCCCCCCTCTATGCCTTGCGGTAATGATTCCTCTGGCATTACGGCCTTTACCACAACGATGCTGTCCATAGATCAAATTCTTTCGTGTATTTCGCGTATTGGATTTCACTTGACTGTCTACGGCTCCATTGCGTGTGCTCGGGGTCGGGGTAGAAGTTTTGTATAAATCTATCGTCATGCTATTAAGTATTTTGATTTAAGTTCTTTTCTTTCTAAGAGGTGGAATAGAATAACCCGGTTGAAGCGTAATGATCATACGCCTGTAATGCATTGTATGTCCCATAATAAGTCTCATTCTTCTACCCTTTCCCGGGAGTCGATGGCTATGAATAGCCATTACCTTGACACCAAAGAAGAGTTCGACCCAATGCTTTATTTCTGTCCTAGTGGATCCTGATTCGACATTAAAAGTATATTGATTTTTCCCCAATAACCGAATACTTTTGTCTGTAAATACTGCATATTGGATTCCATCCATAAATCGATTTTCTTCCCTATGAGTTCGAGTCTCAATAAGAATGCTAGTTCTTACTGTTCATATGGTATGATATAAATATACCACACCAATTCGTTATGTATGGATGATGAGATTCCATTGATACATAGCCAATTCCAATAGACTTACTGGAGGGTCCCATTGGTGTGCATCCAGTAGGAATTGAACCTACGAATTCGCCAATTATGAGTTGGGTGCTTTAACCATTCAGCCATGGATGCTTAGCGGGGATCCTCATATATCGTAGATAAACAAAGTCGAAATGGAAATGCAATCTTGAGTTCAGTTTGAATGAAGCTATAAGTGTAAAGTACAGGCAAGTAGATACGCGTAAAGGAAAGGCAGTCTTTAGTTTGAATGAAGGAAGCTATAAGTGTAAAGTACAGGCAAGTAGATACGCGTAAAGGAAAGGCAGTCTTCAGTTTGAATCAATCCAATTTACCAATTTATATATAGGAGCTATAGAAAGGAAAGGCAGTCTTCAGTTTGAATCAATCCAATTTACCAATTTATATATAGGAGCTATAGAAAGGAAAGGCAGTCTTCAGTTTGAATGAAGGAAGCTATAAGTGTAAAGTACAGGCAAGTAGATACGCGTAAAGGAAAGGCAGTCTTTAGTTTGAATGAAGGAAGCTATAAGTGTAAAGTACAGGCAGTCTTTAGTTTAGTTTGAATCAATCCAATTTACCAATTTATAGGAGCTATATCTTGTATGAAAGATAAAGAAAACTTAGATAAAGAGAGAGACAACTTCTTTTTATTTCGATTCTGGATTTTGGAATTGAGAGAGATATTGAGGGAGATCCGGAATTCTCACTATTTAATAGATTCATGGACCAAATTCAATTCAGTGGGATCTTTCATTAAGATTTTTTTCCATCAAGAACGTTTTGTAAAACTCTTGGACTCCCGAATTTGGAGTATCCTACTTTCACACAATTCACAGGATTTCACGACCAAGGGTGTAGTACTATTCAAGGGTGTAGTACTATTTGGAGTAGTGGTCGTTCTATACCGTATCAACAATCGAAAGATGGTCGAAAGAAAAAATCTCTATTTGACAGGGCTTCTTCCTATACCTATGAATTCCATTGGACCCAGAAATGATACATTGGAAGAATCCTTTGGGTCAACCAATATCAATAGGTTGATTGTTTCACTCCTTTATCTTCCAAAAGGAAAAAAGATCTCGGAGAGCTGTTTCCTGGATCCGAAAGAGAGTACTTGGGTTCTCCCAATAACTAAAAAGGGTATCATGTCTGAATCTAACTGGGGTTCGCGGTGGTGGAGGAACTGGATCGGAAAAAGGAGGGATTCTAGTTGTAAGATATCTAATGAAACCGTCGCTGGAATTGAGATCTCATTCAAAGAGAAAGATATCAAATATCTGGAATTTCTTTTTGTATATTATATGGATGATCCGATCCGCAAGGACCATGATTGGGAATTTTTTGATCGTCTTTCTCCGAGGAAGGGGCGAAACATAATCAACTTGAATTCGGGACAGCTATTCGAAATCTTAGTGAAAGATTGGATTTGTTATCTCATGTTTGCTTTTCGTGAAAAAATACCAATGGAAGTGGAGGGTTTCTTCAAACAACAAGGAGCTGGGTCAACTATTCAATCAAATGATATTGAGCATCTTTCTCATCTCTTCTCGAGAAAGGAGTGGGCTATTTCTTTGCAAAATTGTGCTCAATTTCATATGTGGCAATTCCGCCAAGATCTCTTCGTTAGTTGGGGGAATTTTCCGCACGAATCGGATTTTTTGAGGAACATATCGAGAGAGAATTGGATTTGGTTAGACTTAGACAATGTGTGGTTGGTAAACAAGGATCGGGTTTTTAGCAAGGCACGAAATATATTGCGAAATCTTCAATATGATTCCGCAAGATCTAGTTTCGTTCAAGGAAGGGATTCTAGCCAATTGAAGGGATCTTTTGATCAATCCAGAGCTCATTTCGATTCCATGATCAATCAAAGAGAGATTCCACAACTAAAAGAAAGAAAGATTCTTTTGGATCCTTTCTTTCTTCAAACGGAAGGAACAGAGATAGAAATCGAAGAATTTCTTGGGAATCCTACAAGATCCATTCGTTCTTTTTTCTCTGACAGATTGTCAGAACTTCATCTGGGTTCGAATCCTACTGAGAGATCCACTAGAGATCAGAAATTGTTGAAGAAAGAACAAGATTTGTCTTTTGTCCCTTCCAGGCGAGCGGAAAATAAAGAAATAGTTAATCTATTCAAGACAATTCCATATTTACAAAATACCGTCTCAATTCATCCTATTTCATCAGATCGGAACGGGGGGGGATATACGTTACACCACGATTTTGAATCAGAAGAGAGATTTAAAGAAATGGCAGATCTATTCACTCTATCAATAACCGAGCCGGATCTGGTGTATCATAAGGGATTTGCCTTTTTTATTGATTCCTACGGATTGGATCAAAAACCATTCTTGAATGAGGTATTCAACTCCAGGGATGAATCGAAAAAGAAATCTTTATTGGTTCTACCTCCTATTTTTTATAAAGAGAATGAATCTTTTTATCGAAGGATCAGAAAAAAATGGGCCCGGATCTCCTGCGGGAATGAGAATGGTACTCTGAATCATAGAACTATAATGAAATATACGATCAACCAACATTTATCGAATTTGAAACAGAGTCGGAAGAAATGGTTTGATCCTCTTATTTTTCTTTCTCGAACCGAGAGATCCATGAATTGGGATCCTAATGCATATAGATACAAATGGTCTAATGGGAGCAAGAATTTCCAGGAATATTTGGAACATTTCATTTCTGAGCAGAAGAGCCTTCTTTTTCAAGTTCAAGTAGTGTTCGATCGATTATGTATACGTATTAATCAATATTCGATTGATTGGTCTGAAGTTACCGACCAAAAAAATTGGTCTAAGTCACTTACGTCACTTACTTTGTTCTTGTCCAAGTTTCTTCCTTTGTTCTTGTCCAAGTTTCTTCGTTTTTTGTCTAAATCACTTCCTTTTTTCTTTGTAAGTTTCGGGAATATCCCCATTCATGGGTCCGAGATCCATATCTATGGATTGAAAGGTCCGAATGATCAACTCTGCAATCAGCTGTTAGAATCAATAGGTCTTCAAATCGTTCATTTGAAAAAATTGAAACCCTTCTTATTGGATGATCATGATACTTGCCAAAAATCGAAATTTGTGTTCAATAAGATACCAAAGTGGAAGATTAACTCATTCCATACTAGAAATAATCGCAGGAAATCTTTTGATAACACGGATTCCTATTTCTCAATGATATCCCACCATCGAGACAATTGGCTGAATCCCGTGAAACCATTTGATAGAAGTTCATTAATATCTGCTTTTTATAAAGCAAATCGACTTCGATTCTTGAATAATCGACATCACTTTTGCTTCGATTGTAACAAAAGATTCCCCTTTTATGTGGAATATGGGGAAAAGGCCCGTATCAAGAATTCGGATTTTCCCTATAGGGAATTCCTCAATATCTTATTCATTCGCAACAAAAGATTTTCTTTGTGCGGCGGTCAAAAAAAATACGCTTTTTTTGATTTGGAGAGAGATACTATTTCACCAATCGAGTCACAGGTATCTAACATATTCATATCTAAAGATTTTCCACAAAGTGGTGACGAAAGGCATAACTTGTCCAAATCTTTCCATTTTCCAATTCGATCCGATCCATTCGTTCGTAGAGCTATTTATTCGATCGCAGACGTTTCTGGAACACCTCCAATAGAGGGACAAATAGTCAATTTGGAAAGAACTTATTGTCAACCTCTTTCGGATATGAATCCATCTGATTCAGAAGGGAAGAACTTGCATCAGTATCTCAATTTCAATTCAAACATGGGTTTGATTCACACTTCATGTTCTGATAAAAATTTCTCATCCGAAAAGAGGAAAAAACGGAGTCTTTATCTAAAGGAATGGGTTGAAAAAGAGAAGATGTATAGAACCTTTCAACGAGATAGTGCTTTTGAAATTCTCTCAAAAAAATGGAATCTATTCCAAACATATCTACCATGGTTCTTTACTTTGACAGGGTGCAAATATCTAAGTTGGATAGTTTTAGATACCTTTTCAGACCTATTACCGATACTAATTAGCAGTCTAAAAAAATGGGTATTCATTTTTCATGATATTATAGATACATCATGGCGAATTCTTCAGAAAAAATGCTATCCTCGGAATCTGATAAGTAAGATTTCGAGTAAGTGTTTCTATAATCTTCTTCTGTCCGAAGCCATTTTTCATCGAAATAATGAGTCACCATTGATATCGACACATCTGAGATCGTCAAATGTTCAAGAGTTACTCTATTCAATCCTTTTCCTTCTTCTTGTTGCAGGATATCTCGTTTATACACATCTTATCGTTTTTTCCCGAGCCTATAGTGAGTTCCAGACAGAGTTCAAAAAGATCAAATCTTTGATGATTCCATCATACAGAATTGAGTTGCAAAAACTTGTGGATAGGTATCCTCCATCTAAACTGAATTCTTTCGGGTTAAAGGATCTCTTTCGAGTTGCTCTGGAACAATTAGGAGATTTTCGAAAAGAAATACGGGCTTCCGGGGTAAAATCAATATCAATACAGAAGCAGAAATTTTGGAATAGCAATCTCATCGATCTCATAAGTATCATACCAACAAATCCCATCAATCGAATCGCTTTTTCAATAAATACGAGATATCTAAGTCATACAAGTAAAGAGATTTATTCATTCATAAGAAAAAGAAAAAGAGTGAATGATTCTTTTCTTTATGATAAAATAGAATTCTTGATCAGGGACAGTGAGCCCATTGATGCGAAACTAGCAGATTTCATGGTTCAGCTCTCCACCTTAACCTTAACGAGAGAAAAAGGGATTGATCAAATTCTATTGAGTCTGACTCATAGTGATCATTTATCAAAGAATGAGTCTGCTTATCAAATGGTTGAAGAGCCGGGAGCAATTTACTTACGATACTTAGTTGACGTTCACAAAACGGATCTACTGAATTATAAGTTCAACACATCCTGTTTAGCAGAAAGACGGATATTCCTTGCTCATTCTCAGACAACCACTTATTCACAAACCTCGTGTGGGGTGAATAGTTTGCATTTCCCATCTCATAGAAAACCCTTTTCGCTCCGTTTAGACCTATCCCCCTCTAGCGCTGTTTTATTGATAGGTCCTAGAGAAGTTGGACGATCCCATTTGGTCAAATACCTAGCAACAAGGTCCTATGTTCCTCTCATTACAATATTTCAGAACAAGGAAATGCTGAGCAGCCTGCTATTTTCTGGTGATCTTTACGAGGAAGAGGACAATTTCGCTGAAGAGGGCGATGTCAATTTCGATGATGAGGATTCCGAGTCTTCTGGTGAGTCTGAGTTTCCGGGAGAGGTTGATGATATTGAGGATGGTGACGATATGGAGGATAGTGACGATTTGAATGCGAGTGACGTTGCTAGGGAGATGCGGTTTGTGCTAGATGAGTATACGGACGATCTAGAGAGTTTTCTGGCGTCAATTCCGCTGCTGAGCCACCTAGACCCACTCTATTTCCGCGTTTACTTAGAATTTGCAAAAGCTGCGTCTCCTTGCATAATATGGATTCCAGACATTCATGATCTGAATAAGGATGAGTGGAATTACTTATCCTTGAGTCTATTCGAGAACGCTTTCTCTGAAAGAGATTCCACTCGAAATATTCTTATTATTGCTTCGACTCATATTCCTCAAAAAATCGATCCCTCTCTAATAGGTCCGAATAGATTCAATACATGCATTAAGGTGCATGAACTTCTTATTCCACAACAACGAAAGCTTTTTTGGACTCTTTCATATACTAGGGGATTTTACTTTGAAAAGAAAATGTTCCATACTAATGGATCCTCGTCCATACCCATGGGTTCCAATGTACGAAATCTTGTAGCACTTACCAATGAGGCCCTATCGATTAGTATTGCACAGAGGAAATCAATTCTAGACAATAATATAATGAAATTGGCTTTTTCTAGAAAAACTTGGGATTTGCGAGCCGGGGTAAGACCGACTCCGGAGCATGGGATCATTTTCTATCAGATAGGAAGGGCTGTTGCACAAACTGTATTTCTAAATAATTGCCTCATAGATCCTATATCTATCTATGTGAAGATCAATTTGTGTCAGGAAGGGTATTGGGATTCTTATGTGCACAAATGGTACTTCGAACTTGGAACGAGCATGAAGAGATTAACAATACTTCTTTATCTTTTGAGTTGTTCCGCCGGATCGGTTGCTCAAGGCCTTTGGGCTCGACCCGATGAAAAATATGGGATCTCTTTTTATGAACTTATTGAGAGTGATGCTGATCTAGTTCATGGCCTATTAGAAGTAGAAAGCGCTCTGCTGGGATCCTTACGGCCAGAAAAAGATTGCAGTCAGTTTGATAATGATCCAGTGACATTGCTCTTTCGGCCCGAACCAAGGAGTGCCTTCGATATGATGCAAAATGGATTGCGTTCTATCTTTGATCAGCATCAGAGACTTTTCTATGACTCTGAACAAAAAGAAGAAAAAGCAGAATCGCTGTTTGAAGATGAGGTCGAAGACTTCGACCCGCGACCCATAGTGGAGGATTTATTCACTCACATAGTTTGGGCTCCTAGAATATGGCGCCCTTCGGACTTTTTCTTTGAGGATTTGGTCGAAAGGTTCAATGAATTGGGATTTATCAATTGGGCTATGGACAAGCAGAGCATTTCTGATGAAGACGACGAGCTTGCTGATGAAGACCTGGCGGAGGGGTTGTTTTATGGTAAAGACGATTGGCTTGATGATCAAAAGGAAAAGCCTGAGCTTCAAGAGCCAAGGTATGTGTTTCAAGAGGATGGGGATGAGCGTCAAGAGCAAGAGGATTGGCTTCAAGAGCGAGAGGATGTGTTTCGAGAGCAAGACGCTGAGCCTCAAAAGAAAAAACAGGATGAGACGGAGGAGTGGTTTGAAGAGCTAAGAAGGCAGTTGGAAGCCGAAGAAAAGAAAAACGACGAATACGAGAAAGAGGCGAAAGAGGAGCAAGATAAAGACGCAGAGGACGAAGAAGTGGATGATTCGGAGTTCTTGCGGAGTAGAGCCCTGTGGTACCCGATACGAGATAGATTTTCCATTTCCAAAGAAGGAGGCTTTTTTCGAATAAACCGATTCCTTTGGGACCCTGGGGATCCGCTCTTTTTGCTATTCGAAGATGAGTCCTTTGTCTCTGTATTTTCACGCCGAGAATTCTTTGCAGATGCAGAGATGGCAAAGGACTTTCTGATTCCCGGAAGGGATCCTCCTAAATCTGGCGCTAAACGCTGGTTTAAAAAGAATACGGAAGAAATCGAATTGTTGATTTCTCGCCAGAGCTGCCTTAGACCCCCTAGTTCATTCTCTAAACCTAAAGAATCTTTCCGTTCTCGTATTCTATACGAGAGTTATCAGTATTTATCAAATCTCTTCCTATCTAAGAGAAGGGTATTGGATCAAATGAGAAAGGCATTGTGGAGAAAAAAATGGCTTTTCCCGGATGAAATGAAAATTGGATTCATGGAATAGGAGAAAGGTTTCCCATTCCTTAGCCTGAAAGATATGTGGCCATGAAATAGGGATTAAGCGGAACAGAATTGACTGGGTGGTAGAG